CTAGGTACTATTGCATGTAATGTAGGCTTAGCAGTTCTAGAACCATCAATGATTGGTGAACCAGCGGATCCATTTGCAACTCCTTTGGAAATATTACCCGAATGGTACTTCTTTCCCGTATTTCAAATACTTCGCACAGTACCCAATAAGTTATTGGGTGTTCTTTTAATGGTTTCAGTACCAACAGGATTATTGACAGTACCCTTTTTGGAGAATGTTAATAAATTCCAAAATCCATTTCGTCGTCCAGTAGCTACAACAGTCTTTTTGATCGGTACCGCAGTAGCTCTTTGGTTAGGTATTGGGGCAACGTTACCTATTGATAAATCTCTAACTTTAGGTCTTTTTCAAATTGATTCAACTGCGAAATATCACGATGTGGGTATCTAGGGAATAGTCGCTTCTAAAGTGAATCCTCCCTAGATACATGAATTTTATTATGATCTATTTCGCGAAAATATGTATCGCGTGTCGAAGATCAAAAATCAAGTTTTTTCTTTATAATCTTTATTTATAAAAAAAAATATGAAATAATTCTAATAGATTTAAAATAAAAACTTATTCTTAGGTAAATTGATTGCGAAATGCTTCTGTAGAGTGTCCAATATCTGTTTTACATCTTCTGCGCGAAAATATTCAATTCTCATAAGATCCTCTTGACTGTTACTCAAAAGGTCCAATAATGTATGTATATTGGACCTTTTGAGACAATTATAGGTCCTGGGGGATAGTTCTGATTGGTCAATAAAAATACATTTCAATGGAATTCCTTTTTTGTTTTTCTTTAGATTAGTTAACCCATTTTGAAAGGTAAAAGGGGGTAGAGTAAACCTTTTTTTATTTTCCTTGAAATGAATGCCCCCTTCCTCCGCGTGTAGAAAAGGAATAAATAAATCAATCAAATTACGAGAAGCTTCATAAAGCGCTTCCTTAGGAGTTAAACTTCCATTCGTCCATATTTCTAGAAAAAGTATTTCTTGTTTTTCATTTCCATTCCCATAAGAATGAATACTATGATTCGCATTTCGGACAGGCATGGATACAGCATCTATAGGATAACTTCCATCTTGAGAGTTATTTGTGGGGTTCATACGGTATCCGCGATCTCTCTTGATTTGTAATCCAATACGCAAATCAATTGGTTCCGTCAGGTTAGCTATATGCTGTGTTGCGTCAACTATTTCCACGGAAGGTGGTGAGATGATATCTTGAGCGGTTACGTATCTAGGACCCCTGACACAAATGGATGCGTCTCTAACTCCATACAGATTACTTCTCAATACAATTTCTTTCAAATTTATTAAAATTTCGTGTACCGATTCCTCAATACCTACTATCGTAGAATATTCATGCGGCACCTTCTCAGATTTTGCACGTGTGATACATGTTCCTTCTATTTCTCCAAGTAAAGCCCTTCGCATGGCAATACCTATGGTATCGGCTTGCCCTTTCATGAGTGGGGACAGAATGAAACGACCATAATAAAGACGCTTACTGTCTACTCTTGATTCAACACATTTCCACTGTAGTGTTCGAGTGGATCCTGCTATTTCCTCTCGAACCATACTAATATTATTATTTGATTAGATCATTGAATCATTTATTTCTCTTGAAATCCATTTAATTCTTATTTTTACACACGTCTTTTTTTAGGAGGTCGACATCCATTATGTGGCATAGGTGTTACATCACGTACGAAACTTAATAGTATACCACTTCTACGAATGGCCCGTAATGCTGCGTCTCTTCCGAGACCGGGACCTTTTATCATAACTTCTGCTCGTTGCATACCCTGATCAACTACAGTACGAATAGCATTTAAAGCGGCGGCTTGAGCAGCATAGGGTGTCCCTCTTCTTGTGCCTTTGAATCCAGAAGTACCGGCGGAGGCCCAAGAAACCACTCGACCTCGTACATCTGTAACAGTTACAATGGTATTGTTGAAACTCGCTTGAACATGAATAACTCCTTTTGGTATTCTACGTCCACTCTTACGTGAACCAATACGCCCATTCCTACGCGAACCAATTCTTGGTATAGGTTTTGCCATATTTTATCATCTCATAAATATGAATCAGAAATATATAGAAAGATATGGAGATATCCATTTCATGTTAAAACAGATCCTTTATTTTTACATGGGCCTTCCTTGAGAAACTTTAGAAAGATTATCCTTGTCTCTGTTTATGTCTCGGATTGGAACAAATCACTATAATTCGTCCGCGCCTACGGATCAGTCGACATTTTTCACAAATTTTACGAACAGAAGCCCTTATTTTCATATTTCTCACTCCTTACCTTAATTGGGAATCTATTTCTTGGAAGAAAATAAGTCTCTTGTATTTTTTAGCTTCGAATTGTATCTCCCATAAAAGGAATGTTTTCAAAAATCATCTATCTAATCGTTCGAATCTTTGTTGCGAAGTCTATAAATTATACGCCCCCTGGTTGAATCATACCTACTTATTTCGATTTTGACTCTATCCCCCGGCAGTATTCG